CAAGTAAGTGTAATTCCTCCTAGACAATAAAATATGTTGACATGAGGAGGAACATATTTACTAGTTATATCATCTGCAATTGCCTGAATCTCAAGACGTTCTTCGAACCAATCATAGATTTTATTGAGATAGGTAAACCAAGGGAACTCCCCCTCCGAGAACCGTATATGAGAATTTCATCTCGTACGGCTCAAACAAACAGAAAGACACAAATACTAGTTCTATCGGATATGTGTATATAGTAAAATAGTAAAGTTCGAAATTTCGTAATTCTATGATTCAATCTTTTCTGAAGATACGAACGAATAAAAATTCGAAAATTCTTTCTTGTGGTTATAATGCCAAAATATCAAGTCGGCTCATTCGTCTATATGTTGATCAGGCTTCTTGAATTTTCTATTTACCTATTTTCTTTATTGTTTTGTTAGTTTTATAATATGATAATATGAATTTATTACTGTTTTCTTTATTATTGATAGGAATTCTCTTGTTAAGACCCTATGAATCGATTAAAACCTCAGATTCATACTAGAACCACGATGATTCAATAAACCTTCTTAAACTACGTCCAAAAATTCCTTGAGTAAGAAAATTGGATCATCACTTATTCAATGAATCGATATTATAACTAAAAATCCAAAAAAAGCCTTGTACTTTGATCAAAATAAGTATAAAAGGGAGTTTGAAAGAATAAAAATCTTTCAATTTAGAACCTCTAAATCTTTGAAAATTTTTTGGATTCCGGCCACGAGGTCCAAATATTAAGTATGAATCATAGTTCTAATACTTTAGAATCTATTTTCATATATTTCGTGCTTCAGATACTAGAATAGAATGAATATCCGACGAAGTAAAACCATCTCGATCAAGATGACAGACCCATTCTCTGTAGTATCCATAGGATCCATTATAACAAGTCACACACTCATATTCCGGAAATACAGAAACAAAGAAATTCCGCGGTCGAACTACCAAAATAGAATGGGATAAAAATCAAAAAACTAAATGCTTCATTTTGTTTTGTATTGAAAAACTAGTTAATAGCTTTTGTGAATCTAATTCATTGAAATTCCGTCCAGTAAAATGGAAGAATTATAAATCTCCAAAATAATAGATAGGAATATCGCAAATAGAGCCATTGCGATACCCATCAAAGGAGTAGTTCCCCACCCAGGAGCTACTTTACCATATTCTGAATTCAATGGTTTCAATAAAACCCCTACATTAGTTCTTTTTGTACGAACAGATCTAGAACTACCCTCAACGGTTTGTGTAGCCATAAATCCTATTTGATATTCATTGAGATCTGTTGACTTTGTATACCTTTCCGTTGTAAATAAATGATCTTAGCATAGATCCATCGGGGTCTTGAAATTATATAATAATGGAAACAGCAACGCTAGTTGCCATCTTTATATCTGGTTTACTTGTAAGTTTTACTGGGTACGCCTTATATACTGCATTTGGGCAACCCTCTCAACAACTAAGAGATCCATTCGAGGAACACGGAGACTAATTGAAGTAATGAGCCTCCAAATATTGATATTGGAAGGCTCATTACTTCAAGTGAGATAATGAAAAATCATTTCACCTTTTTAGTTGGAACTTTAGGTGGTTCTCGAAAAAAGATAGCGAAAAAAATTATTCCTAGAGTTGAGACTAAGAGGAATGTATAAACCAATGCTTCCATAGATTCTATCGTGGTTTACAATTATAGCTTCCATACCTGATTATTTTGGATCATCTCCCGGATAAAGAAAGAGCAAGAGAAAAAGAAAAGGCAGCGATTCAAATCAAGATTTATCCGGTACCCTATATCAAATAACAAAACAATATTGTATCAAACTGCTTGTCTTTTTGTAGTTGGATCTCCAAGTTTTTGGAATGCTCCAAATTCAACTTGAGCATCCAAATCTGGGTCAATACCAGCAAAAACATCCCTGAACAAGGTTCTAGCACCATGCCAAATGTGTCCGAAAAAGAAGAGCAGAGCAAACGAAGCATGTCCAAAAGTAAACCAACCCCTCGGACTGCTACGAAAAACACCATCCGATTTCAAAGTAGCACGATCTAATTCAAAAATTTCACCCAATTGAGCACGTCTAGCATATTTTTTCACAGTCGCAGGATCACTATAACTGACTCCATTGAGTTCCCCACCGTAGAACTCAACAGTTACACCCACTTGTTCGACACTATATTTTGATTCTGCCCTTCTAAAAGGAACATCCGCTCTAACAATTCCATCTCCGTCTACCAAAACAACTGGAAATGTTTCAAAAAAAGTAGGCATACGACGTACAAAAAGTTCACGCCCTTCTTTATCTCTAAAGATAGGGTGTCCTAACCACCCAACAGCTATTCCATCCCCGTTGTCCATTGAACCCGCTCTGAACAATCCCCCTTTTGCAGGATTATTGCCGATGTAATCATAAAAAGCCAATTTTTCAGGAATTTTAGACCAAGCTTCAGATAAACTTTGATTTTCAGCTAGTCCGGCACCGACTCTTCTATATATTTCTTGTTGGAAGTATCCTTGATCCCATTGATAACGAGTAGGACCAAATAATTCAATCGGGGTAGTTGCCGAGCCATACCACATAGTTCCAGCAACTACAAAAGCTGCAAAAAAGACAGCAGCGATACTACTGGAAAGGACTGTTTCAATATTTCCCATACGCAATCCTTTGTATAGACGTTGGGGTGGACGGACACTAAGATGGAATAGGCCCGCCAATATACCCAAGGTTCCCGCTGCAATATGATGAGAGGCTATTCCTCCCGGAACAAAAGGATCAAAACCTTCCACACCCCACGCTGGATTTACAGATTGTACCTTTCCGGTTAGTCCATAAGGATCGGATACCCATATTCCAGGACCATACAATCCTGTTACATGAAATGCGCCAAAACCAAAGCAAGCCAACCCTGAAAGAAATAAGTGAATTCCAAAGATTTTTGGCAAATCCAAAGAAGGTTTTCCTGTACGTTCATCAGTAAATATTTCTAGATCCCAATACACCCAATGCCAGATAGCTGCCAAAAAGCACAAGCCAGAAAACACAATATGTGCACCGGCCACACCTTCGTAACTCCAAATACCCGGATTCGTTATAGTCCCCCCTGTAATATTCCAACCGCCCCATGAATTTGTTATTCCTAAACGAGTCATGAAGGGTATAACGAACATACCTTGTCTCCACATCGGATCAAGAACTGGGTCAGAGGGATCAAAAACTGCTAATTCGTAGAGAGCCATCGAACCGGCCCAACCAGCAACCAGAGCTGTATGCATTATATGGACAGAAATCAAACGACCGGGATCGTTCAATACGACAGTATGAACACGATACCAAGGCAAACCCATGGAAAAATACCCCTTTATCAATGAAAAATAGACACTATGTAACTTTATTGCACTGGAAAAAACTATACTATGGACCCTCCTTTTTGAATGGATTCTCTCAGAGAAAGGATTAATATTTGTTATATTCTTTGAGTAAGAATGTCTTTTAGTAATAATGGAACAATTTTGTTCGTAGGAACAAAAAGAAGCAGATCTATTCTACACCCGATAAGTATCAATACGCAATGGTACGGGATTGATCGCGCTTTCGCTTTATATGAGTGACTACATCTATATTTATTCATCATTCAATCTATATTTGTTCATCATTCAAAAGACCCATTATGTAAAAAATTTCCTTTCTTTATTCTGTCTTCCTTTTTTATAAACTTATTCAATCTATGGATAAAATAGGATAGGATATTAAAGTAAAATCAAAAATATTATATTATTAAGACAATAAACTTAAAACTCAAAAATATTATATTATTAAGACAATAAACTTAAAACTTATTATTACGCTTTCACATTAAAGTGAGATATAGTACTCAATTTTTCTTTCATTTAATGCCTATTGGTGTTCCAAAAGTACCTTTTCGAAGTCCTGGAGACGAAGATGCATCGTGGGTTGACATATAGTGCGACTTGTCAGATATATTGGGTCATACGGTATTTCCCCGTTCTCTTTCCCGATCGAGATATCCTCTCTTTCGCCCAAGAAAGATTGATTGAATTATCAAAAATTTGGAGCGTGAAATGCAATGAAGTGAAATTAAATCTATTTTTGAATTTAAAGAGGGTATACAGATTAATATTATCAATTAGAATAATTTATGGTTGTCTTGGTTAAAGCAATAAAATGAAGTATGCAGGCTCCGTTTAGAAAAAAACAAATTGGTAATATATCTACAATTTCTATTTATAAATTAGAAATAGAATATGATATAAATAGAAGTGATCTCAAACTGTTACTAAATCGAGTAATATAATAATGCATTGAATATTAAATATTTGGTGAGAGACATGAAATAAATTGAAAAAAAAAAAAGTCATAGCAAAAAGATGTGGTATTGAGGCATTTGTCCTATATGTGCAAATCAAAATCGGGCGGATCTTTACTCGGAGTAGAACATAAACCTAAAAGAATTGAAAAAGACCATTCAGGAACAAGAAAATTACATCGTGATTTGGATTTCGATGAAACAATACATCAATGAGAGGTTAGTCCGATAAGTTTAGTGAATTATTTTTTTTTTTTTTTTTTCTATATTATATATTATACTATATTATATTATAGAAATATATATAAATTATATATAAATATAAATAGAAACAGGCCAAAATTAATCTTTCTTTAAAAATATTAATCTTTCTTTAAAAATGAAAGAAAAAGCCCCTTTGTTTTGTTACAAATTAGACAGAGCCTGCTATGAAAAAAGAAAGAAAGAAAGCTAGAATCTATACATTGATTCTTTTTTTTCGCAATTTGCGTTGAACCGTATGCGTCAAAAGATGCATGTACGGTTCATAAGGGATACAATTTTATCCCAATCAACCGACTTTATCGAGAAAGATTACTTTTTTTAGGCCAAGAAGTTGATAGCGAGATCTCGAATCAACTTATTGGTCTTATGATATATCTCAGTGTAGAGGATGATAACAAAGATCTGTATTTGTTTATAAACTCTCCGGGCGGATGGGTAATACCAGGAATGGCGATTTATGATACTATGCAATTTGTGCAACCCGATATACAGACAATATGCATGGGATTGGCCGCTTCTATGGGATCTTTTCTTCTAGCCGGAGGAGAAATTACCAAACGTCTAGCATTCCCTCACGCTTGGCGCCAATGAGTTTTTTATTTGATAGAAAAAAGAGGACTATGCCTTCGCGATATATGAAATATGAATATTTTAGTAATAATAGCATGGCACTTCGAATTCGATATCATTTTTTTTTTTTCAAAATCCTTACATTATGTATCGAAGGAGTAGTATGAGATAAGGTTTTTTTTTTCAAATTATATCTGATATATCAGGAGACCCATTTTAGCGTCACAAACCTTTTTTGTTTTCACACTGAAGAACTCTTAAAACTATTTACTTTATATAAAGTATACAAAATTCATTTTTTTTTTTTTTACTTATGAAAAAAAAAAAAAAGAAACTTTGGGATTGCTAAATAACAGACAAAATAAATATATATATATATAAAGCAACGGAACCATCATAGTATTTTTAAAATACTCAAAAAAAAAGAAGGGTGGTTATTGGATCATTTACCTATGTGAAAAGGTAAAAGTGAATTCCATTGTAGAGCCGTATGCAATGTACAAAAAATGCCTGTACGGTTGTTCAATTCTATCTTTTTTCTTATTATTTTATTATATTATTCTTTATCTCTTCGACTTTCATTATGCGAGATAGAGTAACCATTTAGTATGTTGTATCATTTATCATCAGGGTAATGATCCATCAACCTTCTAGTTCCTTTTATGAGGCACAGACGGGAGAATTTATCCTGGAAGCGGAAGAACTACTAAAGCTACGTGAAACCATCACAAGGGTTTATGCACAAAGAACGGGCAAACCCTTATGGGTTGTTACCGAAGACATGGAAAGAGATGTTTTTATGTCAGCAACAGAAGCCCAAGCTCATGGAATTGTTGATCTTGTAGCAGTTGAATAAAAAATAACAAGGATTTCACGCAAATCTGCTATTTTATTTTCTTACCCAGTGTACTATATATAAGATTCAATTAATCTATTAATATAGAAATGATTCATAATTATCCGGTTAGGATCGATCTAAACCAGCCCATTATGTATATGATTCAACATGCCAACTATTAAACAACTTATTAGAAACACAAGACAGCCAATCAAAAATGTTACGAAATCCCCCGCTCTTCGGGGATGTCCTCAGCGACGAGGAACATGTACTAGGGTGTATGTGCGACTCGTTCCGATCGTGGGCTAGGCCAAAAGTAAAGAAAACAATTGATCCAGTATCCACGATCAGTACCAGTGAATAGGATAGAATGGAAGAGCACCATTCACTACCTAAAAATTTATAAAAATAAAAAAAAAAAAAATCTCTCATATTCTTCTATTGTGGTATCAAATTTATGGTTTCCTTTGGTAAAAAAAATCCAATCATTTCCAGTTTTAATTTAAGACGATAAAGAATTCCCCATTGGTAGCAAATGGTATCCATTAAGCAGGGAAATCCTATTTAAAAAGCAGAAAGATTATACTCTTACTTTTAACTCTTACAAGAACGGATTAACAGGGTCAGCTACTCAGCCAATTTTCATAATTAAATACCGTTACTGTATAGGTGGGTCTCCTTGTGAAAGACCTATTACTGGATAATTATGGGTAGAGCAAAAGAGTGTGAACTGTACAAGTTAACAATAACATTGATTAAATGAAGGAAGGGGCTCCGGTGTATAGAGAGGACCTCACCGTTTAAGAAGTAACCATAGAAACGATGGAACCCACTATAACCATTTATATTTACTACTTTATTTAGTATGTTTTTTTTGATACCTAGTATCAATACAATTTCTTATTTCGAGGTGAAAAGCCTAGAAAAAAAAAAAGAAAAAATCGTGGTCAGGAAGGTTATAGTAGCAAAAGCCATTGGAATTTTTTTTTATACATTGGAAAAATCCGTTTTGTTATTAATAGACTAGGAAAGGGGACAGAAATAACTGAAAGAAAAGAAATCAATTAGTTATTAATCAAAGTTTCATTTATTCAATGACCAGAATTAAACGAGGATATATAGCTCGAAGACGTAGAACAAAAATTCGTTTATTTGCATCAAGCTTTCGAGGGGCTCATTCAAGACTTACTCGAACTATTACTCAACAGAAAATAAGAGCTTTGGTTTCGGCTCATCAGGATAGAGGTAGGCAAAAGAGAGATTTTCGTCGTTTGTGGATCACTCGGATAAATGCAGTAATTCGAGGCAATAAAGTATACTATAATTATAGTAGGTTAATACACAATTTGTACAAGAAGCAGTTGCTTCTTAATCGTAAAATACTTGCACAAATAGCTATATTAAATAGGAATTGTTTTTATATGATTTCCAATGAGATCTTAAAATAAGATAAGAAATTGGAAAGAATACATTGGACTATTTAAAACGGAGTTCCCTGGAGAATGAACTCCGGGAAGGTAGAGTAGAACTTAGTATGATAAAATAGGATAACATGATAAATTCGTCACAATGAACAAACACGTTCAATAAAAAACGATTTATTCTCCCAATTCTTTTTTTTTTTTTGAGTCAATTGAAGAGCAAGCCTATTTATTTTTAGTTCTAAGACCAGTAGTTCTAGTGGTCGACCCGCTTCTTTCAAATTGTTTTTCATTATTAAGAAAAGGTAATGAAGATAAAATACGAGCTTGTTTTATAGCAATGGTAATTAATCGTTGTTGTTTTAAGGTCAATCTATTCACCCGTCTAGATAATATTTTTCCTTGTTCACTAATAAATCGACTAATTAAACTCATGTTTCTATAATCAATTCGATCCCCCGATTGTATCGGGGGCAAACGCTTACGAAAAGATCGCTTGGATTTAAGAAAGAGTCGCTTGGATTTATCCATGGTTTTTTTATTCCTTGATTTTTTTATTCCTTGTCTTGAAAAGAAAATCCTAATCAATCCTATTTTGATCGGATCAAAAATGACTTAGAATTAAGAAATAGGATTGTTTATATAAAAATTGTTTATATAAAATATATATATATATATATGTTATATATAACATTATTGTTATATAGAATATGTCGTTTTGCATCTTCCTTGGAAAGCGGACACGCGAACAATCAGTTCGATCTATTTCTTTATCTCCCCATGAATTGTATGTTTGTAACAAGAGGGACAGAATTTTCTCAATTCCAATCGACTAGGCGTATTATGTCGATTTTTTTGAGTAATATATCTGGAAATGCCCATTGATTCCTTTTTAACACGGTTTCGAACACAGTTGGTACATTCCAAAACAACCGTTACTCGGGCATCTTTACCCCTGGCCATGAACCTCCTTTGATTTTTTTGATTGACTCAATTCTTCATTTTCCGATCCGAAGCGAAGAAGAAAGGAAGGAAAAAAATAGAAGTTACTAACTAGAAATCAAATTATGAAAGATTTCGTTGCAATCAAATCAATACAGTAATAATAAGTAATATAATAATTTCTAACTATATTTAGAACAATATTTTATTTTTCATTTAAGTATCTTGTATGATATTGTTGCCACGGCCATCCCATTTCCCCTCTATTTCCCCTCTAACTTTATTATTAATTGAATTTTGGCCCGGACACGAGTTCTTAGTTTCAGGGGGGGTGAATCCGCTTTTATTGTTGTCTATTTCTAACTTATTCTAATGAAAAAAAAAAAAAAAGAAGAGAGGGGGAAGGATTAGTGACAAATAGTTGATTGTATCTCTAATCTTCTTCACCCCTTCTCATTTCCAATAACTAAAATGAAAAAAAAGGGAATATCAACGCATCCGGAAATAAACGATTGATCTCTATCAATAAACCTGCTAAAGAACCGAACCATAGAGTACTTACTACGGGTGCCACGGAAAGATATGTTTTTAGATCTCGCATTTTAAATACTCCTTCTTTTTATTCGTTATTGTAATTTTATTCAAATTTGTAATACATAATGGTAATACATATATGACCCGATGTGTATATATATAATTAATGACGGAAATGACGGACCACTTTATTTGGACGAATAATCTTAATTCAAATTGAAATGTACAACGATTCAGTAGATGTTCCTTTTTTTAAAACAAAAAAATGCGCCCCTTTCTATCTGAGAATTCCCGAAAATATATATATTTTTACGAGGGGGTTCTTATTTAGTATATACGTACTATTATATGGTATATAATACTAAAAGACGAAATGGCAAGATAATTTGTGTCTCTCAATGGAAGAAATAAGGATGTGGAAAACAAGAAAGAGATTCTCTACAATGACACTCTAGACCAATTGAAAGGGATGTAGCGCAGCTCGGTAGCGCGTTTGTTTTGGGTACAAAATGTCACGGGTTCAAATCCTGTCATCCCTACCTATTACTTATCTTATGAGCAGTAACGAGGGATCAATTGAGATTGATTAAAATTGGATATACATAATCAATCTTCATTTTTTTTTTATTCTATAATTCTATCTATATAGTATATAAATACAAAATGGATTGGGTTAAAAAGTATTATTTGTGATAATAAAGCGCTCTTAGTTCAGTTCGGTAGAACGTGGGTCTCCAAAACCCGATGTCGTAGGTTCAAATCCTACAGAGCGTGATTATATTCTTTTGTTAGGTCAAAATTATACCGAAAGAATTGAACAGAAATTTGAATTTGACCTCCTACTTGCTTTCTTTAATCTATAGGAGGTCAATAAAAAAAAAGAGATGTTAATTGATCAAAAGTCCAATTGATCACCACGTCTGTATTGTAAATATGCAGTTACGAATAATCCAGCCAAAGTAATAGGAATTAGACCTAAGACGATTCCAAACAGAAAAACTTCAATCATTTCAATTTCTTTGAAAGAGGAAAGGGAGAGGTAATATCTATCCTTAAATATTAATCCCTATTATCCATGAATCTC